AATAAGATGCCTTAATAATAGGACTATTTTGATAGAATAGAATATGTAAAATATAATTACTCTTATTATATTATATTATATGGATTTAAACCATACCTTGGAAAATCAAAATTTCCCGTGCTTCTCAAACACTTAAATATAGGAAGGTAAGCTAAAATTAAGCTACCAGGTTCATACCCTGTTTATAGAGATAAATCCTCTCCTTCCTAATCAAAGAAAAGATGATGATTATTTATAATAACTCTAGTTATAAGTACAATAATTACACTATCCTCTAATAATTGAATTAGTATATGAATTGGTCTTGAAATTAATATAATATCCTTTATTCCTTTAATTTTAAATAAAATTAATAAATCAAGATCAGAAGCAGCCTTAATTTATTTCCTTATTCAAAGTGTCAGAAGTATAATTATAATAATAATAATTTTTATTACTATATGTAATTATTTGATCCCCAAAAAATTAATTACCTGTATAATTATAATTAGAATTATTATTAAATTAGGAGCTGCCCCATTTCATAACTGGTTACCAAAAATTATATCCCAAATAGAATGAAGAAAATGCTGTATTCTAATAACTTGACAAAAAATTGCTCCTTTATTTATAATTAGTAATCTTAATAATAATTTACTTATAAATTTAATTATTATTTCATCAGTATCTATTGGAAGATTAGGAGGTTTAAATCAAACTTCATTACGAAAAATAATAGCCTATTCATCAATTAACCATTTAGGATGAATATTAGCCATTAATAAAACTATAAATTTATGATTAATATACTTAATTATTTATAGAATAATAATTAATTCTTTATGCTTTATATTACATAATTATAAACTAAATTTTATTAATCAAATTAATAGTTTAAATATAACTAATACTGAAAAAATAGGATTTTTTATTTCAATATTAAGAATAGGAGGGATACCCCCTCTTATTGGATTTTTACCAAAATGAATTACTATTCAAAGAATAATATATATTAAAGAATATTTCCTAATTTTTATTATAATCATATTTAGATTAGTTACATTAATATACTATTTACGATTAATAACTTATATATTTTTAACCTATAACATATCAATAAAATGATCTAAAAATTATTATATAAAAACAATTAATATTATTATAATTATTAATTGTAGACTCCCTATAATTTTAATTATAGATAATTTTTAACTTAAAAGTTTTAAGTTAAAAAAACTATTAACCTTCAAAGTTAAAAATATATTATATCTAATATAAGCTTTAGATTAATTATTTATCTACTTTAGAATTGCAGTCTAATATCATTTAAATTGACTATAAAGCTATAATAGAGGATTATTTCTAATCATAAATAAATTTACAATTTACCACCTAATTTTCAGTCACTCTATTTAAATTGAATAAATGATTATATTCTACTAATCACAAAGATATTGGAAGATTATATTTTCTTTTTGGTATATGATCAGGTATAGTAGGTTCCGCAATAAGAATAATTATTCGAATTGAACTTGGGCAACCTGGAAGATTTATTGGAGATGATCAAATTTATAATGTTATAGTAACAGCACATGCCTTTGTAATAATTTTTTTTATAGTAATACCTATTATAATTGGAGGATTTGGTAATTGATTAGTACCTTTAATAATTGGAGCTCCTGATATAGCATTCCCCCGGATAAATAATATAAGATTTTGATTATTACCTCCTTCATTAACATTATTAATAATAAGTAGTCTAGCAGAAGCTGGGGCTGGAACTGGGTGAACTGTTTACCCCCCTTTATCAAGTAATCTATCCCATAGAGGAGCCTCTGTAGATTTAGCTATTTTTTCACTACACTTAGCAGGTGTTTCTTCTATTTTAGGAGCTGTAAATTTCATTTCAACTATTATTAATATACGCCCCACAGGAATAATTCCTGAACGTATCCCTTTATTTGTTTGATCTGTTGGAATTACAGCTCTTCTACTATTACTTTCATTACCTGTATTAGCAGGAGCTATTACTATATTATTAACAGATCGAAACTTTAATACCTCATTTTTTGATCCTTCAGGAGGAGGGGATCCTATTTTATATCAACATTTATTTTGATTCTTTGGTCATCCGGAAGTTTATATTTTAATTTTACCAGGATTTGGTCTAATCTCACATATCATTAGACAAGAAAGAGGAAAAAATGTAACATTTGGGAATATTGGTATAATTTATGCAATATTAGCTATTGGAATTCTCGGATTTATTGTTTGAGCTCATCATATATTTACAGTAGGAATAGATGTTGACACTCGAGCATATTTTACATCTGCCACTATAATCATTGCAGTACCAACAGGTATTAAAATTTTTAGATGATTAGCTACATTACATGGAACCCAAATAAACTATTCCCCCTCAATATTATGAGCATTAGGATTTGTATTTTTATTTACCATTGGAGGATTAACAGGAGTAATTTTAGCAAATTCCTCAATTGATATCATTTTACATGACACTTATTATGTAGTAGCCCACTTTCATTATGTTCTATCAATAGGAGCTGTATTTGCAATCATGGGAAGATTTATTCAATGATTCCCCTTATTTACAGGATTAACCATAAATCCTAAATGACTAAAAATTCAATTTTTAACTATATTTACAGGAGTAAATATTACATTTTTTCCTCAACATTTCCTGGGATTAAGAGGAATACCACGACGATATTCAGATTACCCTGATAGTTATACAGGATGAAACATTATTTCATCTATTGGAAGATTAGTCTCAATAATTAGTATTATTATATTTATTATAATTATATGAGAAAGATTTATTTCAAAGCGTGTAGTAATATTTAATGAAAACATAACATCAAGTATTGAATGACTCCAAAAAATACCCCCAGCTGAACATTCATATAATGAAATTCCTATCTTAAATTCAATATTCTAATATGGCAGAATAGTGCAATGAATTTAAGATTCATATATAAAGATTAATCTTTTATTAGAAATAGCAACATGGGGTAATATGATAATTCAAGATGCAAATTCTTCATTAATAGAACAACTTATATTCTTTCATGATCACACAATTATAATTTTATCAATAATTACAATTACAGTAATATATATTATAATAATATTAACAAAAAATAAATTAATTAATCGATATTTATTAGAAGGACAAACGATTGAATTAATCTGAACTATATTACCTGCTATCACTTTAATTTTTATTGCATTACCATCCTTACGACTACTCTATATAATTGATGAAACTAATAATCCTTCAATTACATTAAAAGTAATTGGACATCAATGATATTGAAGTTATGAATATTCCGATTTTAATAATTGTGAATTTGATTCTTATATAAAAGCATCAAATAATATAAACCCAGAAGATATTCGATTACTGGATGTTGATAATCGGACAGTATTACCTATAAATATACAAACACGTGTTGTAATTACAGCAGCAGATGTTTTACATTCATGAGCTGTACCAGCACTTGGAATTAAAATTGATGCAGTTCCTGGACGATTAAATCAAGGAAATATTCATATAAACCGACCAGGGGTTATATATGGTCAATGCTCAGAGATCTGTGGAGCAAACCATAGATTTATACCTATTGTTATTGAAAGAACAACAACTAGTAATTTCTTAAAATGAATTAATTCAATATCATTAAGTGGCTGAAATCTTTAAGCATTGGTCTCTTAAACCAAATTATAGTAAGTAAAATATACTCTTAATGAATTAAAGATTTAGTTTAATAAAAACATTAACTTGTCAAGTTAAAATTATTACCCTAATAAATAATCTTTATTGCCTCAAATAGCCCCTTTATGATGAGAACTCCTCTTTATTATCTTCTTTATCTCATTTATAATAATTAATATAATTATTTATTTTAATAAAAAAAGATCTCTATTAATTAAAACTTCAAATATAATTAAAATTAATAATATAAATTGATTATGATAACAAACCTATTTTCAACATTTGACCCTGCTACCTCATTAAATTATTCCTTCAATTGATTAAGAACATTCCTAGGATTTATATTAATTCCCCTCTCTTTCTGAATCTTACCTGGGCGATTAATAATTATATTTTATATAATTACCCATAAATTAAATTATGAATTCAAATTATTATTAGGAATTAAATATAAAGGGATAACTCTTATAATAATTTCCTTATTTATTTTTATTTTACTTAATAATTTCCTTGGATTAATACCTTATATCTTTACAAGATCTAGTCACATAACTTTTTCATTAACTTTAGCATTACCAATATGATTAAGATTAATAATTTTTGGGTGATCCCAACATACAAATAAAATACTTGCACATTTAGTCCCAAATGGTACACCAGCCTTATTAATACCTTTTATAGTAATAATCGAAACTATTAGAAGATTTATTCGACCTGGAAGATTAGCTGTACGATTAACAGCCAATATAATTGCAGGACATTTATTAATAAGATTACTAGGAAATAAATCAGTATATAATAATGACGTAACCTTAATTCTAATCATTATTAGTCAAACATTCCTTATAATATTTGAAATAGCAGTAGCTTTAATTCAAGCATATGTCTTTTCAATTTTAGCTACTTTATATTCTAAAGAAGTTATATATTAATATAATAAAATTATATGAAAATACATAAAAATCATCCTTATCATTTAGTGGATTATAGACCTTGACCCTTAACAGGGTCTATTGGAGCCATAACCTTAATATCAGGGATAACATTATGATTCCATAAAAATGAAATGTATTTATTATATTTAGGAATTACAATTTTATTATTAACTATAATTCAATGATGACGAGATATCATTCGAGAGGCTACATTCCAAGGACATCATACAATTAAAGTAACAAATAATTTAAAAATCGGGATAATCTTATTTATTATTTCTGAAGTATTCTTTTTCCTATCATTTTTCTGAAGATTTTTCCACAGTAGTTTATCTCCGACTGTAGAAATTGGAATAAATTGACCCCCAAAAGGAATTATTGTATTTAATCCAATAGACATTCCATTACTTAATACCATAATCCTTTTATGCTCTGGTATAACAGTAACATGAGCTCATCATAGACTAATAAATAATAATTTCCATGAAGTAACCAAAAGCTTATTAATTACTAGTTTATTAGGTATTTACTTTACAATTCTACAAGCTTATGAATATAAAGAAGCCACATTTTGTATTAGAGATTCAATTTATGGATCCTGTTTCTATATAGCAACAGGATTCCATGGATTACACGTAATAATTGGAACCATTTTTTTATTAGTGTGTCTAATCCGACACGTCATATGTCACTTCTCAATAAATCACCATTTTGGATTTGAAGCAGCAGCATGATACTGACACTTTGTTGATGTAATTTGACTTTTCCTATATATCTCAATTTATTGATGAGGTAGATAATCCTAAATTTATCTTTTTAGTATATTATAAATATATTTGACTTCCAATCAAAAGATCTTTTATTAAGAAAAGATAATTATAATAATTATATTATCAATATTATTAGCTCTAATTATAGTAATAAGATTAATATTAATTTGTACATTAATCTCAAAAACCTCAAAAAAAGATCGAGAAAAGTTATCTCCATTTGAATGTGGCTTTGATCCAAAAAGTTCTGCACGAACCCCTTTTTCAATTCAATTCTTTTTAATTGCAGTATTATTTTTAATTTTTGATATTGAAATTGCAATCATATTACCTATTATTATTACTCTAAAATGAAGATTAAATAAAATATGAATTATTACTATTATATGATTCATTACCCTCCTAATTTTAGGATTATACCATGAATGAAATAATGGTGTACTAGAATGAGCTAAATAATATAGTATTAAAAGGGGTTATAGTTTAAAATATAACAGTTAATTTGCAATTAAAAAATTCTATAATAATTAGATTACCTCAAAACCTTTTAGCCAATGAAGTAAAATTACATTTAGTTTCGACCTAAAATTAGGTTATATTTAACCCTTGACTAATTAATTGAAGCCAAAATTTCAGAGGCTTTTCATTGTTAATGAAATTAATGATTTACTCAATCCAATTAAAAGAGAATGAAGATATCTAAAAGAAGCTGCTAACTATCTTTTAAAGCGGTTAAAATCCGTTTTTCTCTTAATTTATATAGTTTAACTAAAACCCTTTATTTTCAATAAAGAAATAAGATTTATCCTTTATAAATAAAATTACTTAAGAGGTTTATTAACCTATAATAACTTCTTCAGAGTTAGACTTTTATATTTAAGATACTTAAGTTATAAAATTAATATTATAAAAAAAATTAGGAATAAAAAACTAATTATATAAATCTTAATTCTGTTAAATTCATAATTTAAATATAAAGATCTTAAATAATTTATTAATCTTGGTAATAAAGAAGAAATTAAATGTTCCCCTCAACTCGAATCTATAAGAGAAGAACTTATCCTTGAATAGACTAAAAAATTATTATAAATTATATAAGTTCTAAAATTAGGTATAAATCACATAATACCTAAAAATTCAATTAAATAATTCTTTATTAATCCTAGAATATTATCATATAAAGTTAATAAAGAAAATCCATACCCTAATAATCCCCCTAAACCAATAATAAATAATGGCATAACCTTTAAATATATAGGGAAAGCCATAAAATCAGGAAAAGGAAATATTAATCATATTATAAAGGCACCCGTAACAATTGATAAAAAAGTTAATATAATCAATGAAATTAATATTGTTAAATCCTCATTATAATTTGATATAACTGTTAAACCTCTAGAACCACTAACACAAAAATAAACTAAACGTAAACTATAACAAACCGTTAAACCAATAGATAAATAAAATAATAAAAAAATAAAATAATTACAAAAATTATAACTTATTTGATCTAAAACAAAATCCTTTCTATAAAATCCTGATAAAAAAGGAAATCCACATAAAGAAAGATTTGAAATACAAAAACAAGAGCATGTAAAAGGAATGCATCTAATTAAATAACCCATATAACGAATATCTTGTGAGTCATTTATACAATGAATAATTAATCCCGCACATAAAAATATTAAGGCCTTAAAAAAAGCATGAGTCAATATATGAAAATATGAATTTATAGGATAACCCATGAATATAATAGTTATCATTAAGCCTAATTGACTTAATGTTGACAAAGCAATAATCCTCTTCAAATCATATTCAAAATTAGCAGCTAATCCAGATATAAACATTGTTAAACAAGAAACTATTAAATATAAATCTAAATTATATCTATATAAAAATTCTCTAAAACGAATCATTAAATAAACCCCTGCAGTTACCAAGGTTGAAGAATGAACCAAGGCAGAAACAGGGGTAGGAGCTGCTATAGCAGCTGGTAACCATGAAGAAAAAGGAATTTGAGCTCTTTTAGTAAAAGCCGCTAAAGATAACAAAGAGATTAATCATATAGATGTATCATAACACATAAACTCTAAATAATAAATATAATTTCAGCAACCCATGTTAAATAATCAAGCAATACCAATTAAAATCGAAACATCCCCAATACGATTACTTAAAATAGTAAGTATTCCAGCATTATAAGATTTATAATTTTGGTAATAAATAACTAAACAATAAGAAACTAAACCTAACCCATCTCAACCCAACAAAATACTAATTAAATTTGGTCTAATAATTAAAAATATTATAGATAAAACAAATAAAAGCACAATATATAAAAATCGGACCCTAAATAAATCATTATATATATAAGCATAAGAATATAAAATAACTATTGATGAAATTAATAATACTCTACCTATAAAGATTAAAGATATTCAATCTAAGTAAACTGACATAGAAACACATGCTGAATTTAAAGTAACAATTTCCCAATCAAAAAAAATAGAATAATCCTTATATAAAAAAACTAATCCCATAAATAATAATAAAATACCTAAAAATAATAAAATTAATGACCAAAACTTATATAAATTCATAATGGATTTTAAGGAGATTACTCCATCTATAATACCACAAATTATTATTTTTTAATTAAACTATATAAATCCTAAAGAAATAAGACAATATTGTCAAATTTTAGAAATAAAATATTAAGAGGAATAATATGTATGATAATTAAAAAATATTCACGAATAGTAACTCTAGTAATAGACTTAAATCCATTATAAATAAAACCATGCTGAATTATAGAAAATAAATAAATTCTAAAACAACAACTTATAAAAGATAAAATTATTATTAAAGTAAATGTTATATAATCCCAAGAAATAACTGAATTAATAATATAAATTTCCCCTAATAAATTTAAAGATGGGGGAGAAGATATATTACCTGAACAACTCAAAAACCATAATAAAGATAATCTAGGTATACATAATAAATAACCCTTATTTATAAATAAACTACGACTATAACTACGTTCATAAATAATATTAGCTAAACAAAAAAGAGCAGATGAACAAAACCCATGGCCAATCATTAAAATTAAAGAACCAGAAAATCCATATATACTATAACTTATAATACCACAAATTACCAAAGATATATGAGCAACTGAAGAATAAGCAATAATTGATTTAATATCAACTTGAAACAAACATAGAAAACTAATAATAATAGCCCCTCATAAACTTAAGATAAATCAAAAACTACTATATATTACAGAATAATCCCCTAAAAATATATAAACACGAATTAACCCATAACCCCCTAACTTTAATAAAATAGCTGCCAAAATTATTGAACCTGAAATAGGAGCCTCAACATGAGCCTTGGGTAATCAAAAATGAAAAAAAGGAATTGGTATCTTAAATAAAAAAGCCAAGATTAATGATAAATATAAATAAATATTTATCTCATTAAAATAAATAAATCAAAAATCCAAAGAAAAAACCATTAAGTTAATATAAAAAATACCTAATAATAAAGGCAAAGAAGCAAATATAGTATAAAATAATAAATAAAACCCAGCAGAAATACGCTCTGGCTGATATCCCCACCCGAAGATCAAAAAAAGGGTGGGGATTAAAGATATCTCAAAAAAGATGTAAAAATAAAATAAATTTAATGAAGAAAAAGTTATTATTAAAGAAAAAGTTATTATTAAAATTACTAAACCGAATAATGTTAACTTCTCATTTATAATATAAATTTTATATCTTGCTAATATTATTAAAAAAATAATAACAAAAGTTAAGCCAATTAAATTATAAGAAAAAATATCTATACCTAAAAGGGATCTACAAGATCTCACATAGTTATAATTTAAATTAAAATAAATAAAAGTAAAACATAAAATTATAAATAAATGAGTTAATAATCAATAATTAAAAATTAAAGGGATCAAAAAAAAAATTATAAATAAATATTTTATCATGTTAAAAGAGATATTCTTGATAAATAATCATTACCTTGATTACGAACTAATGTTACTAAAATAGATAAACCTAAAGCCCCTTCACACACTGTAAACACTAGAAATATTAATATAAAATATAATTCACAACTAAAATTATATGTAACTAAAAATAAAGAAAGAAATGTACTTAAGGCTATATACTCTAAACTTAATAAAGATAATAATAAATGCTTACGAGTAGAACAAAAAACAATTAATCCTCTAAATAAATTAAAAATCAAAATAAATTCAAGAAAAATAAGTTTTAATAGTTTAATAATAAAACAATGATTTTGTAAATCATAAATAGAAAGTATCTTTAAAACTTCAGTAAAGAGTAGAACCCATCATTAATCTCCAAAATTAAAATTTTAATTTAAACTATTTACTGCATGAACTTCTTATTATCTTTTATATTTTTAATTTCATTAATTCTTTTGACACTTAATCACCCTTTAAGTATAGGACTTATTCTAATTCTACAAACTATCATTACAGCAATACTAATTGGTTATATATTAAAATCATTTTTTTTTTCTTATATTATCACTATTATTATTTTAAGAGGTGCATTAGTATTATTCATTTATATAGCTAGAGTAGCCTCAAATGAAAAATTCAAATATAATATTAAATTTAATGCAATTTTCCTTATAACCTTAATTATAATATCCATTTTATTAAATTCTAACTATGAATATCTTATTGATTCAATTCCTAATAATGATAATATTAATTATATTAAAATTTTTAATATAATTACAGCACAATTAACTATAATTATAATTATTTATTTATTATTCACTATAATTGTAGTATCTAATATCGCAAAAATCAATAAAGGTCCTTTACGAATAATGAATTAAATATGAACAAACCTATACGTAAAATACATCCCTTGTTTAAAATTATTAATAGCTCTCTAATTGATTTACCCACACCATCCTCAATTTCATTATGATGAAATTTTGGATCCTTGTTAGGAATATGCTTAATAATTCAAATTATTAGAGGATTATTTTTAGCAATACATTATACTGCTAATATTGATCTTGCTTTTAGAAGAGTAATCCATATTTGCCGAGACGTAAACCAAGGATGACTAATACGATATACCCATGCTAATGGAGCTTCCTTATTTTTCATTTGTTTATACTTACATATTGGACGAGGGCTATATTACGGGTCTTATAAATTATATATAACTTGATCTATTGGAAGATTAGTTTTCCTTTTAATTATAGGAACTGCCTTTTTAGGGTATGTGTTACCATGAGGTCAAATATCATTATGAGGAGCTACTGTTATTACTAACTTATTATCTGCCATTCCCTACTTAGGGAAAGTACTAGTGATATGATTATGAGGAGGTTTCTCCGTAGATAATGCCACCCTAACACGATTTTTCACATTACATTTCCTTTTACCCTTTGTAATTGCAGCACTTGTTATTATCCACTTGCTATTTTTACATCAAACTGGAAGAAATAATCCATTAGGATTAAATTCAAACTATGATAAATCACCTTTTCACCCCTACTTTTCAGTTAAAGATTTAATAGGAATAATAATTACATTAATAATTTTTTCACTATTAATTTTGTTAGAGCCTCGAACTTTAGGAGACCCAGAAAACTTCATTCCTAGAAATCCTCTAGTCACACCCATTCATATTCAACCCGAATGATACTTTTTATTTGCCTATGCAATTCTACGATCTATCCCTAATAAATTAGGAGGAGTAATAGCAATACTATTCTCAATTTTAATTATTCTATTACCAATAATTACAAATAAAAGAAAGTTCCAAGGAAATAATTTTTATCCCTTAAGAAAAAGATTGTTCTGAAGTATAATTGTTATCATTATATTATTAACATGAATTGGAGCTCGACCAGCTGAAGAACCATACATCTTTACAGGTCAAATATTAACTATTTGTTATTTTAGATATTTTATAATTAATCCAATAACAATAAAAATTTGAGATAAATTATTAAATTAAATTACCCTATTAACAAATAGTTAATAAATTTTAAATAAATATATACCTTGAAAGTATAATAAGAAGGTTAAACCCTTCATTAACTTAACACTTAAATTAATGAATATATTTATTAACTTAATATATAAATTACAATTCCTAAATAAAAAATAAATATATTTAAAGCTAAAGGTAAAAATAATTTTCAAGTTAAATACATTAATTTATCATACCGAAATCGAGGAAGAACTCCTCGAACTCAAATAAACCAAAAAACAATTAATATAATTTTTATATAAAAAAATAAAGAATATAAATCACATCCCAAAAAAATGATACAAGTTATTAAAGATATAAAAATAATATTTATATATTCAGATAAAAAAATAAAAGCAAACCCTCCACTTCTATACTCAACATTAAATCCACTAACTAATTCTCTTTCCCCCTCCGCAAAATCAAAAGGAGCCCGATTAGTTTCAGCTAAACAAGAAGATAATCAACAAAAAAATAAAGGGAAAGAAAAAAATAAAAATCAAGTTATAGTTTGATAATATATAAAACAAAATAAATTATATCTAAAAACAAAAACTATAAAACATAATATAATTATAACTATTCTTACCTCATAAGAAATTACCTGAGCCACAGAACGAAGTCCTCCTAAAAGAGAATAATTAGAGTTAGAAGATCATCCCGAAAGTATAATACCATAAACACTTATCCCTGTACAAACTACAAAAAATAAAACCCCATAATTATAATTATAAATATTTGATAAAAAAGGAAACAAAGTTCATATTAAAAAAGATATTAACAACAAAAAAACTGGGGAAATGTAATAAATTATAAAATTTGACTTAAATGGAAAAATTTGTTCCTTAAAAAATAATTTTAACCCATCAGAAAAAGGTTGTAAAATACCTATTAAACCCAACTTATTAGGACCTTTTCGAAGTTGAATGTAACCTAAAACTTTACGTTCTAAAAGTGTAATAAAAGATACACAAACTAAAACACAAATAATAGTAACCAAATAAATAATTAAAAACAATATTATCTGTAATTTAATTACATAAATAAATTCTAAATTTACCACACTAATCTGCCAAGATAACAATAATATTCAAAATATAACAAATTATTTGAAGTAAATGGTCCTTTCGTACTAATCAACTTAATAAATAAAAAGATAGAAACCGACCTGGCTCACGCCGGTCTGAACTCAGATCATGTAAAAATTTAAAGGTCGAACAGACCTAGAAGTTAAGCTTCTACACTTAAATCTAATTTTAATCCAACATCGAGGTCGCAAACTATTCTATCGATAAGAACTCTCCAGAAAAATTACGCTGTTATCCCTAAGGTAATTTAATCTAATTATCCAAAATTAGGATCTTTAATATAATTATTTATAAATATTCTAAATTATGAGAGTTATAGAAATCTCACTGTCACCCCAACAAAATTATATATATAATTAATAACTACTATCTACCAAAACAATTATTAATTGCATATAATAAAATTCTATAGGGTCTTCTCGTCCCTTTTAATCATTTTATCTTTTTAAATAAAAAATTAAATTCAACATTTAGTATAAAGAAAGATATTCCTTCATTTAACCATTCATACAAGCCCTCAATTAAAAGACAAATGATTATGCTACCTTCGCACAGTCAAAATACTGCGGCTATTTAATTATTAATTATCATTGAGCAGGCCGGACTTAATAAAAATTCCATTAAGACATGTTTTTGTTAAACAGGTGAAGAATATAATTGCCGAATTACTATATACCAATTCAAGATATCTACTAATTTTATCATTATAACTAATAATTTAACATTAATCATTAATTTTTAATATTAAACTAAAATAAATAAAAATAAAATAAATTATAAAAATTAATTATAACAAAATATAATGATGAAAATTTCTAATCCTACTAACCCTTATATAAATTTACCTATTTATAGAAAAATTAAAGAGCTTATCCCCTTTAATCTTAAACTAAAATTATTATTTATAATATAAGTAATTAATAATTAAACTTTAGTTCTGAATTAAATTCATTTATTAAAAAACCAGATATTTAAAGATGAATAGCATATAACAACTACTAGTTATTTATTAATAATTTTGATATATTAAATTACAAAAATCCTAGTATCTCCTTTAAATTCGGGAAACTTACATTATATGTAATTAGATATTGATTAAACCCTGATACAAAAGGTACATAAAATAAATTATACTTTTAATATATTAATAACTAACCTTTACAGTTAAATAAACTATCAATAAAATTAATTATTTCTTTTTAAAATACTAAAAAACAAGTTATTTCTATTATATAATATATAAAATAATAATAAAATTAAATATTAAATAATCAAATCAATTTGAATTGCACAAATAAATCTTTAATGTAAATAAAGATCAATCCTTGATTATAATTTGTATAATTCCAGCCCCATCTTCCGATAGGACTACTTTGTTACGACTTATCCCACTTTAATAATGAGAGTGACGGGCGATGTGTACTTAATCAAGAACATATATCATACTCAAAATATATTAAATATTACAATTAAATCCAATTTCATAAGTATAATAAAATACCTAATCCAAAAATTTTTATAAAAATTAATGTAACCCATTTCAATCCTTAAAATAACTGCACCTTGACCTGACATAAATTTCTATAAAATTTAAAGAAAATTTCCTAATAAAACATTCTAACAGACAGAGATATACAAATATTAATTAAGGTAAAATTTATCGTGGATTATCAATTACAGAACAGGTTCCTCTAAAATGATTAAAATTACCGTCAAATTCTTTCAATTTAAAGATCTTAACTATTAATATTAAGAAGGACTATTTACATTTAAAATAATAGGGTATCTAATCCTAGTTTTATATAAAAATTTCTTATAATATTAAATTTACCTAATCCTATAATTATTGTTCAAATTTTACTTAAAAACAAAATTAAACCTAAAATCAATATAAAATTAATAATAACATTCCAATATAAATTTATAAACTAATTGTATAACCGCAGCCGCTGGCACAATTTTTGCTAGTTATTTCAAAATTAACTATGTCTTAAATAATTAAATTACATAAAAATAAAAACTGTGATTAATAAACAAGAATAAATAATTTTTAAAATCATTCTTCCTTAACCCGCAAAAACTTACATATCAAAATCATCTCAAATAAATTTTAATGAATTAGAATCAAATTCAATTATATAAAACCAAAATCCTCCCAGAGGATCACATTAATTCCCCTACCGCTACGCTTAGTTACCCCATGATTAATATTTCACTTGGATTAATAAGATATATACTACATATGCAACAAGGTCCCACATGATACTTTACAACAGTTATGCTATTCCTGACTCACATTTAGTTCGTTACAAATCTTTAACTGTTATATCTATATATTAGATATAATTTATTTTATGTATTTATAACTTTGTTATATTCTATCTCTGGTAGTAGCTTATAAACTAATCTTCCAATAGATCAAATAATTACATATAGTGTCTCCCCTCAGATAGACGGCCTCCGGTCCTCCGGCCTTTTACTTTAATATTTTAAGATCTTATCATATTTCCCCATATAATAATTTCTCAAATAAATTTTAATGAATTAGAATCAAATTCAATTATATAAAACCAAAATCCTCCCAGAGGATCACATTAATTCCCCTACCGCTACGCTTAGTTACCCCATGATTAATATTTCACTTGGATTAATAAGATATATACTACATATGCAACAAGGTCCCACATGATACTTTACAACAGTTATGCTATTCCTGACTCACATTTAGTTCGTTACAAATCTTTAACTGTTATATCTATATATTAGATATGCACCATACAGTATAAGATATGATATTTATAATTATTTACAATATTTTTATAAATGTAAAAGAATATATAATCTCGATTATTATATGAAAATCAATGATAAATATCAAATATTTTAATCTCAATATAAAGTTATCTTTACAGTATAAGATATGATATTTATAATTATTTACAATATTTTTATAAATGTAAAAGAATATATAATCTCGATTATTATATGAAAATCAATGATAAATATCAAATATTATGATAAGTATAAGTGTACCATAAATTTATAATCTTACATTATAGATAAATATTTATTAATATAATCAAATATCAAATATTTAATCTCAATATAAAGTTATCTTTACAGTATAAGATATGATATTTATAATTATTTACAATATTTTTATAAATGTAAAAGAATATATAATCTCGATTATTATATGAAAATCAATGATAAATATCAAATATTTTAATCTCAATATAAAGTTATCTTTACAGTATAAGATATGATATTTATAATTATTTACAATATTTTTATAAATGTAAAAGAATATATAATCTCGATTATTATATGAAAATCAATGATA